CCTTTCTTCAGGACCTATAAAGAGAATTCAGTACTTATTGGTCCTTAATATCTGAATAGGACAAACCATCCCGTAGATCTCTTTGTTTGCTTCAGAACAAGACGATTAGAGTTAGTCTCAATCAACAAGAATTTTTATTATTGATTGATTTATTATTGATTGATATTAGGGGATGTTTCAATAGAGAAGATCCCCTAAATATCAATTTGAGACGAAGATAAAGAAAGTATCTATTTTATTTAGTTATTCGGTTAAACCAAAGATTCGTTATTGGAAGAGATAGCAACAACCATCTCGTCCGGGAAAAGCCATTGTTTTCTCAACAATGTCTTTGTCATTTCATCCAATAGCGTTCCATTAGATAGAAAAAGATTTGATAAATATTGATAACTCTCCAGTAGAGTATTAGAACGGAAAAGTACAGTCGATAATGAACTTTTGGTTCTAAGCCATCTCTGTCGATGAATCAACAATTCAAAATGCTTTTCTTGTGTATTCTTCATAAACCAGGGTTGATTTATATATTTCCAATCATCTTTGTCTGTTTGGGAAGTCAAAAGTACCCTTGACATCTCTTCATCTGCAAAGAATTCTCGATGTGAAAACACAGAAACAAAAGTATCATCTTTGAATAGCAAAAAGAGTGGATCCACGGGTTCCCAAATGAATTGGCTTATTCGAAAAACGCCTTGTTCTTTGAAAGATCTATCTCGTCTCTGGTACTGCATGATTTCATCCTGCAAGAACTCCGAAGAGTTTTCTTGAACCTTATCCTCTTCATCATAAATGATCTGCTTGTCCCGAAATGACCCCTCCCAATAGGGAAATCCCAATTCATTGGGTCTTTCGATACCATCATCAAATAAAAAGCCCCAAGGGCGCCATATTCTAGGGGCCCAAACTATGTGATTGAATAATTCCTCCTCTATCTGTTGCGGATTGAGGACTCCTCCCCCTTCTTCAAACTCGGATTCATATTTGTCATAGAGAAATCTCTGATCAACGATAGAATTAAATCCATTTTTCATCATATTTAAGGGATTCCTTGGTTCGGGCCGACGAAACAATGTCACTCGATCATTATCAAACTGACTGCAATCTTTTTCTGTGGGTGAGGATCCTACTAGAGCGCCTTCTACTTCTAATAAGCCCTGAAGTAGATCAGAATCATTCTCAACGAGTCTAAAAGAAGTGATCCCATTTTTTTCCTTAGATTCCGGTAGAGACCAAAGGTCTTGAGCGACCGATCCGGCAGAACAACTTAAAAGATAAAGAAGTATCGTTAATTTCTTCATGCTTGTTCCAAGTTCGAAGTACCATTTGTATAAGAAAGAATCCCCCTCGATACATGATTTCTTCTTCATATAAATAGATATTGGATCTATGGAGCAATTACTTAAAAGTAGATTTTGTGAAACAGCCCTCCCGACCTGATAGAAAAGGATCCCATGATCCTGAACCGATCTTACCTTAGATCGCAAATCCCAAGTTTGTTTATGAAGAGCATATCTAATTATATTAGTGTCTATTATAGATTTCTTTTGTATAATACTAATTGATAGGGCCTCATTGGTAAGTGCTACAAGATCTCGTACATTGGAACCCATCGTTATGGACCCAAATCCATTAGTATGGAACATTTTCTTTTCCAAGTGAAATCCCCTCGTATATGAAAGAGTAAAAAAGTGCTTTCGTTGTTGTGGAATAAGAAGCCTTCGTATCTTAATGCATGTATTTAATTTATCCGGAGCGATTAGAGCGGGATCTACCTTTTGGGGAATATGAGTTGAAGCAATAACAAGAATCTTTCCAGTGGAACATCTTTGACTATCCCTAGAGAGATAGTTCACGAATAGACCAAGGGATAAGTCATTTGACTCATTCATATTCAGATCATGAATGTTTGGAATCCAAATTATACAAGGAGACATTGCTTTTGCTAATTCGAATTGAAGGGTGATCAAAAATCGGTCTATTTCCGGTATCAGATCCCTAGGTAGCACATCTTTTATAGTTATAAACTTGAGCTTCCTATCAAGGTCACGGTCGAAATCCTCACTATCATCACTATCATCACTATCGTAACTATAGTTACTATCCGGATTCTCGTTACTAGGTAAAAGACTGTAAATGGTACCCTCTCTATCATCAAAAATTTTCTCTTCACTATCATTCTCATCAATATTAATACCCTTAGGATGGTTATCCAGGAACTTGTTCAGAAATACTGTAATGAAAGGAACATAAGAGTTTTTCGCTAGGTATTTGACCAAAAAGGATCGTCCAGTTCCTATAGAACCAATCACTAAAATACCCCCTCCTAGGGGTTGGGCTAAGCGGAGCGAAAAGGGTTTCGCATTGGATGGGAAATCAAAACTACTAGCCACCCGCGGGGTTTGTGAATAGGTTATTGTCTGATAATGAGCAAGGAATATCCGTCTTTCTGCTAAGCAGGATGGATTGAACTCATAATTCATTAGATCCTTTTTATGAATGTCAATTAAAGATCGTAAGTAAATTGCTCCCGGTTGTTCAATCATTTGATAACCGGAGTTATTCTTTGATAAATGATCACTATGAGTCAGACTCAATAGAATTTGATCAATCCCTTTTTCTGCCGTTAAGGTAGAGAACTGAACCAAGAATTCTCGTTCTTTATCAGCAATCAAATCACTCTTCGAGATCCAGGATTCTATTTTATCATCAATCCAATCACTATTTCCGGTTTTTCTTTTTCTTATCAAGGAGTATATCAATTTACTTGTATGACTTAGATTTCTAGTATTTCTCGAAAAAGCTATTCGATTGATGGGATTTGGTATAATACTTATGAGATCCATGAGATTAAAAACTTTCTTCTTAGATAGCATGTTGCTGCCAGAAGCAGAATCTCGTCTTTCTTCTATAAAATTTGCTAATTGTTCAAGAGCAACTAGAAAGAAATTCTTTAACCAGAAAGAATTAAGTCCCGATGTAGGATACCTATCCAGAAGTTTTCGCAACTCAATCATGTAGGATGGAATCATCAAAGATTTGACCTGTTGGAACTCTGTCTGTAACTCACCATACAATCGAGAAACAAAGAGAAGATGTGTAAAAATGAGATAGCCAGTAAAAAGAATAAGGAAAAGGATTGAATAGCGGAACTCCCGAATATTTAGCGATCTCAGATGTGTCGATGGTGACTCATTATTTCGATCAAAAATTTCTTCGCGCAGAAGATTATAGAAAGATTTACTCGAAATCTCACTTATCAGATTCCATTGTGAAAGACACAATTTTTTCTTAATAATTCCCGATAATATATCTGATCCATGCATAATATCATGAAAAATGGATATAAATTTTTGAAATTTTTTACTACTACTTAGTATCGGCACTAGGTCTGAAAAAGTATTGAAAAAGATTACTTTTAGATATTTGTACCCTGTGGAGGTAAGTAACCATGGTATATATCTTTTGAATCGATTCAATTTTGAGAGAGTTGAAAAAACACTATCTCTTTGAAAGGTTCTATACATCTCCCCTTTCTCAAGGGATTTTTTTACATAAAGACTGCGTTTTTTCCTCTTTTTTTTGGATGGGAAATATTTCCCAGAATATGGAGTTTGAATCAAACCCATGTTGGAATTGAAATTGAGATACTTATGCAAGTTATTCCTTTCTGAATCAGGTAGATTCAGATCTGAAAGAGGTTGAAAATCAATTCTTTCAAAATGGACTTTTTCTTCTTCTGTTATAGGTGTTCCAGAAATGTCTGCGATCGAGTAAAAAGTTCTATCGCTACCACTTTTTGGAAAATCCTTCGGTATGAATATGTTAGACACCTGTAATTCGATTGGTGAAATAAGATCTCTCTCCAAAAAAGCATGTTTTTTTTTACCGCCGCACAAAGAAAATATTTTGTTTTGACTGAACAAGATATTGAGGAATTGTCCATACATAAAATCATAATTATTGATACAGGCCTTTTCCGCATAAAAAGAGAATCTTGTGTTAAAAAGGAAGCCTAAATAATATGGATTTTTCAAGAATCGCAATCGATTTGCTTTATAAAAAGAGGATATCAATGAACTTCTATGAAACGGTTTCACGGGATTCCACCAATTGTCTTGACCGTGGGATATCATTGAGAAATAGGAATCCGTCATCCTATTTGGTATCTTATTGAACAAACATGGTGATATTGGTCCTCCATTGATCAATAATTTAGATTTTTGGGAAGTATGGTAGTCATCCAATAAGAAGGGTTTACTTTTTTTCAAATGACCTATTTGAAGACCTATTGATTCTAACAACTGATTACAGAGTGGATCATTCGGACCTTTCAATTCATGGATGTGGATCTGGGACCTATGAACGGGGATACTCCCGAAACTTACAAAGAAATAAGGAAGTGAATTAGACAAAAAGAGAAGAAACTTGGAAAAAAAGAAACAAAGTGATTTAGATAAATCTTTTTTGTCGATAACCTCAGACCAATTAATTGAATATTTATTCATACGTAATCGATCAAACACTACTTGAAAACGGCTATTCTGCTCGGAAATGAAATGGTCCAAATTTTCCTGGAAATTTTCGGTCCCATTGGACCATTTGTATCTATATGCATGAGGATCCCTATTCATCGATCCCTCGGTTCGAGAAATCCAAAGAAGAGGATCGAACCTTTTCTTCTGACTCTTTTTCCAATTTGAAAAATGTTGGTTGATCGTGTATTTCATTATAGTTCTATGATTCATAGTCTCATTTTCTAGTGGAGACCTTTGAATTCCATATTCGAAGTTGCGATCGAATCCATTCTTTTTAATGAATTGATTCCATACATTTCTTATGTACCCGTAGATACTATATTGTATTTGAATGAGATTTTGGATCAATCTATATTGATAGACTGCCTCCATTATGTTGTTACTAGTAAATACCACTCTTTTTGTTTTTGGATCTTCCAAATCATTCCCACAAGAGGTGCGGAGCCATTTTTTTATTACGATCCTTTGATAAAAAGATTCATTCTCTTCATAAAAAAGAGGAGGTAGAACCAATAAAGATTTCTTTTTTGATTCATTCCTGAATACCTCATTAGAAAAAGAAAGATTATGATACACCAGATACGGCTCGGTTATTGATAGATTGAATAGATCCGCCAGTTCGTGAAATCTCTCTTCTGATTCAAAATAGTGGTGTAACATGTATCCCCCCCTGTTCCGGTCCTGGAATAGATGCAATAAACCAAACAGTGGGTTTTTGTTCAATAAGGAAATCTTATTGGAACTATCAAGTTCATCCTTTGTAACCATATGACATCCTGGATCAGATGAAATAGGATGAATTGAGACAGTCTTTTGTAAATACATACTTATCTTGACTATATTTTCTATTTCTTTCTTTTCCGATCGCCTGGAAAATAGAAAAGAAAAATCTTCTTCTTTCTTTAATAATTTCTGATCTCTACTGGACCTTTCAGTCGGATTTGAATCCAGATAAAGTCCTGACCATCTATCTGAGAAAAAAGATCTCTGAGATCTTTTTTTTCCTTTTGGAAGATGCAGGAGCGGGAGAATCAACCTATTTATATTGGTTGAATCTTTTGAGTCTTCCAATATCTCATCATTGCTGGGTCCAATGGAATTCATAGGTATAGGAAAAAGTCCTGTCAAATAGAAATTTTTTCTTTCGATCATCTTTCTATTGTTAATACGATATAGATGGATCGCTACTACCAAGAATACTACATTCTTGATAAAGAATACTACATTCTTGATCGTGAAATATCGATTGCTTGTTAAACCCTGTGAATTGCGTGAAAGTAGTATACTCCAAATTCGTAAGTCCAAGAGTTTGATAAAACTCTCTTGATAGAAAAAAATGTGAATGAAAGATACAGCTGAATTAATTTGAGTCCACGAATATGATAAATCGCGATAATTCCGGATCTCTCTCAATACCTCTCTCAATTCGAAAACCCAGTATTTTATTGGATTCATTTTCATGTCGGACTTCCTCCATTTTGTTATGTTTTATGTTTTATCTAAAAGATTTCACTTCAATTGGAATTTGGTTATTCAACAGGTACGAGGATTCCCCCGAAGCATCCATGGCTGAATGGTTAAAGCGCCCAACTCATAATTGGCGAAGTCGTAGGTTCAATTCCTACTGGATGCACGACAATGGAACCCTCTCTCCAAAAACCAGAATTCCTAAACTTCAAATCAATTAGATTCTTATTTGAAAACTAAACTAATTTAAAACTAAACTAAATTTCAACTAATACTAAACTTCAACTAATACTAAACTTCAATTAATTTTCAATTCATTTATGTCATTTATTTTAACTAATACTAAACTTCAACTAATACTAAACTTCAATTAATTTTCAATTCATTTATGTCATTTATTTTAACTAATACTAAACTTCAACTAATACTAAACTTCAATTAATTTTCAATTCATTTATATAATTTATATTTCTTATGTCATTGATTTTAATTAAATAATTTAAATCAATTGAATTTGATTATACTTCAATTAGATTATTCTTTCAATTTTTAATTAAATTAATAATTATATATCTTAATAATTACATATATATTACATATATATTCTAATATTATTATTTATTTATTTATTAATTTAATTAATTGGAATAATTTCGGATTTAATTAATTGGAATAATTTCGGATCTCTACTGGACCTCTCAGTAGGATTTGAATCCAGACCGTCTATCAGATAAAAAAGAACGATTGGCTCTGTATCAATGGAATCTCATCATCCATACATAACGAATTGGTGTGGTTATATATGAACAATAAAAAACTAGTAGTCTTATTGAGACTAGAACTCATAGGGAAGAAAATAGATTTATGAATGGAATAAAAAATGCAGTATTTACAGACAAAAGTATTCGGTTATTGGGGAAAAATCAATATACTTTTAATGTCGAATCGGGAGCAACTAAGACAGAAATAAAGCATTGGGTCGAACTCTTCTTTGGTGTCAAGGTAATCGCTATGAATAGTAATAGACTCCCGATAAAGGGTAGAAGAGTGCGGCGACCTATTAAGGGACATACAATGCATTACAGACGTATGATCATTACGCTTCAACCGGGTTATTCTATTCCACCTCTTAGAAAGAAGAAAGAAAATAACTAAAATTAAAATACACTAAATAGCATGGCGATACATTTATACAAAACTTCGATCCCGAGCACACGCAATGGAGCCGGAGACAGTCAAGTGAAATCCAATTCACGAAATCATTTGATTTCTGGAAAGCATCGTTGTGGTAAAGGACGAAATGCCAGAGGAGTCATTACCGCAGGGCATCGGGGGGGAGGTCATAAGCGTCTATACCGGAAAATAGATTTTCTACGGAATGACAAAGACATATATGGTCGAATTGTAACTATAGAATACGACCCTAATAGAAATGCATACATTTGTCTCATACACTATAGGGATGGTGAGAAAAGATATATTTTACACCCGAGAGGGGCTATAATTGGAGATACCATTGTTTATGGTACAGGAGTTCCTATAAAAATGGGAAATGCCCTACCTTTGAGTGCGGTTTGAACTATTGATTTACGTAATTGGAAGTAACCAATTAGGTTTACGGCGAAACCTAGAAATCGATCACTGATCCAATTGGAGTACCTCTACAGGATAGACTTCAACAGAAAACTGAAGAGTAACGGCAGCAAGTGATTGAGTTCAGTAGTTCCTCATATAAAATTATTGACCCTAGAGATATAGTAATATGGAGAAGACAAAATTGTTTCAAGCACCGAAAAAACAAGAAGCGAGACTTGTTTCAAAGAGGGGAGGAGACAAGGGTTATTCACATTTCATTTGATGGTCAGAGGCGAATGGAAAGCTAAGCTGTGGTAATTCTAAGGATTCCCCCAGGGATAAATAGAAATGTCTCCTACGTTACCCGTACTATGTGGAAGTAGCGACGTAATTTCATAGAGTCATTCGGTCTGAATGCTACATGAAGAACATAAGCCAGATGAAGGAACGTGAAAACCTAGGATGTAAAAGATCATAACACGAGTGATTCGGCAGATGCAGATTTGGATTCCTATATTAAAAATCCACTCATGCGTCATTATGCCATCTATATATAAGAATAAGAATTCTACGAGATAGAAGATCCATCTGTATAGATATCATTATCTACATCCAGAAAGCCGTATGCTTTGGAAGAAGCTTGTACAGTTTGGGAAGGGATTTTGATTGATCTAAAAGAAGAATCTACTTCAACCGATATGCCCTTAGGCACGGCCATACATAATATAGAAATAACACCCGGAAAGGGTGGACAATTAGCTAGAGCCGCAGGTGCTGTAGTGAAACTGATTGCAAAAGAGGGGAAATCGGCAACATTAAAATTACCTTCTGGAGAGGTCCGTTTTATATCTAAAAAATGCTCAGCAACAGTCGGACAAGTGGGGAATGTTGGGGTAAACCAGAAAAGTTTGGGCAAAGCCGGATCTAAACGTTGGCTAGGTAGGCGCCCTGTAGTAAGAGGGGTAGTTATGAACCCTGTAGACCATCCTCATGGGGGTGGTGAAGGGAGGGCCCCAATTGGTAGAAAAAAACCCGTAACTCCTTGGGGCTATCCTGCACTTGGAAGAAGAGGTAGAAAAAGGAATAAATATAGTGATAATTTGATTCTTCGTCGTCGCAGTAAATAGTGTTCGAGTAGACAGTATAAATAGTAGAGTAGAGAAAATCGAATTTGTTTCTTCGTCTTTACAATTACAATTTACAATAAAAAAATAAAAGAAAATAAATAAAAGAGTGATTTAGAATTAAATAATATGATTTTATTTTTTTTAATATAATATCTAATCTAAATATTAAGAGGAATAATTAACTATGGTACGTTCACTAAAAAAAAATCCTTTTGTAGCTAATCATTTATTAAGAAAAATTAAGAAGCTTAACACAAAAGGAGAAAAAGAAATAATAATAACTTGGTCCAGAGCATCTACCATTATACCTACAATGATTGGGCATACCATTGCTATCCATAATGGAAAAGAGCATTTACCTATTTTTATAACAGATCGTATGGTAGGCCATAAATTGGGAGAATTTTCACCTACTCGAAACGTCCTAGGATATTCGAAAAATGATAATAGATCTGGTCGTTAACATGTTTTTCAATTGGTTTATTCTGCAGTAATAGTCACAATCTAAATTTCAACGAACTAAGTCAACAAAAAGATAAAAAAGTAGACAAATAAGACGTATCATTTTATATAGAGTAGTGAGGAATTATGGGACAAAAAATACATCCGCTTGGTTTCAGACTTGGTACAACTCAAAGTCATGATTCTATTTGGTTTGCACAACCAACAGATTATTCCGAGAATCTAAAAGAAGATAAAATAATACGAGATTGTATCAAGAATTACATACAAAAAACGATAAAAATATCCTCTGGTGTCGAGGGAATTGGACGGATAAAGATTCAAAAAAGAAAAGATCTGATTCAAGTCATAATCTATATGGCAGCTCCCACGTTATTCATCGAGGGTCAGCCTCGAAGAATCGAAGAATTACAGATAACTGTGCAAAAAAAACTGAAAAAACTGAATTGTGTGAACCGAAAACTCAACATTGCAATTACAAGAATTCCAGATGCTTATAGAGACCCTAATATTCTTGCAGAATTTATAGCCGGACAATTAAAGAATAGAATTCCATTTCGACAAGCAATCAAAAAAGCTATAGAATTAGCTGAACAGGCGGGTACAAAAGGAGTTCAAGTACAAATTGCGGGCCGTATCGACGGACAAGAAATTGCACGTGTCGAATGGATAAGAGAAGGTAGGGTTCCTCTACAAACCATTCGAGCTAAAATAGATTATTGTTCCTATCCAGTTCGAACTATTTATGGGGTATTGGGGATCAAAGTTTGGATATTTCTAAACAAAGAAGAATAAACTTTTCTGTATCTTTAAGCTTCTATCGTTGCGTTGGATAAAACAAATAATGAGGAATGAATTCTTAATAGATTCTTATTCCAAAAGAATAACTGACAAATTTTATAAGATTCAATAAAAAATTTAATGAATCATTTTATAGTGAAGGAATTGCTATGCTTAGTGTGCGACTCGTTGGTTTTTTTAGAGTGGTTCAATTAAAACAAAAATTCGTAGAATTTTTTATTTTTTAATAAAGAACTATTTTTTAATAAAGAACTAATAACCTACTCATCGCTTCGCATTATCTGGATATAAAGAACCCGTTCAAATACAAAATCTAAATAAAGATATACGTGGTTATCTAATTATAGCAACTGAAAACGGAAATAAAAACGAATATGATTCTGAGTTGTAAAGCAATAAGAATATACAGATAAATGAAGAGGTGAAAGAAAGAGAGAAAAAAAAAGATATCAATGATATAGAATTCTAATATGTAAAGGTCTATGGGTGATCTCATAAAAGGTAATGTAATAAAGCATCCATATTAAAAATTCATCCATAATGAATGAAATATATTCCTAGAATAAACGAATCCAGAGCCGCGAATCAATAAAACTGAGAAGGTTGATTCAACAAATAAAGAATAAAATAAATAATAAGATTTTTTTTTTTATAAAATCTTATTACAGAGGCTCCATTATAGAATTTAGACCTAACCATAAATCGAAAAGCGATGGGGACGACGGAACCTGTGAATACCTAAGATTATTTTTTTCATTAATTTTTAAAAGTAAAAACAAATCTTATTCATTAGGTGGGATGGCGGAAGAAACTAAGAACCAATTCATTGTTTTTTGAGGAATTGTGGACTAACCCTACATTCCATCTGAAATTGATAATGAAAGAGTAAATATTCGCCCGCGATAATTTTTTTTTTATTTCAAAATTTTTGCCAATCCGATACGATAATAAAAAGAAAAGACAAATAAAGATTCGTTAGAATCTTATACCAAAATACCAAAACAATATATATCAAAGCAAGATATACAAATTTCTAATAGATCAACATGTATGTTATTATATATTTTTTTATCGGTTAAATAAATATTTTTGAATCGATTCATTCGTGAGGAGCCGTATGAGGTGAAAATCTCATGTACGGTTTTGTAATAGAGATGGAATTGAGAAATAACCATCAACTATAACCCAAAAAGAACCAGATTCCGTAAACAACATCGCGGAAGAATGAAAGGAAGAGCCTATCGAGGTAATCGTATTTGCTTCGGAAAATATGCTCTTCAGGCACTTGAACCCGCTTGGATCACATCTAGACAAATAGAAGCAGGACGCCGGGCAATGTCACGAAATGTCCGTCGGGGTGGACAAATATGGGTACGCATATTTCCAGACAAACCTGTTACAGTCAGACCTACCGAAACGCGTATGGGTTCGGGAAAGGGATCTCCCGAATATTGGGTAGCTGTCGTTAAACCCGGCAAAATACTTTATGAAATGAGTGGGGTCTCGGAAAGTATAGCTAGAAAAGCTATGTCAATAGCAGCATCGAAAATACCTATACGAACTCAATTCATTCTTTCAGAATAATCATTCGAAGGAATGAGGTCTTTAGTATGAAAAAAATTGCAATTGTGGGTTTCGTTTTTTTTGAACACAGAATATTTTTTTTACTTCAATTTTTTGATTTGACTGAAAGATAAAAAAAAATGAAAATGATATGATTCAACCTCAAACCTATTTAAATGTAGCCGATAATAGTGGAGCTCGCGAATTGATGTGTATTCGAATCATAGGCGCTAGTAATCGACGGTATGCTTATATTGGTGACATTGTTATTGCTGTAATCAAAAAAGCAGTACCAAATACGCCTTTAGAAAGATCACAAGTTATCAGAGCTGTAATTGTACGTACTTGTAAAGAACTCAAACGTAGTAATGGTATGATAATAAAGTATGATGATAATGCTGCGGTTGTAATTGATAAAGAAGGAAATCCAAAAGGAACTCGAATTTTTTGCGCAATACCTCGAGAATTGAGAAAATTAAATTTCACTAAAATAGTTTCATTAGCACCCGAGGTATTATAAAACGAGATTCAATATATATATATTTATTATTTATATATTCAAAATTCGAATTCTATTTTTTTTAGTTTGAGAATTTTCTATATATAGAGTATTATCTATATATAGAGTATTAATTATTATATTCTCATATTCAAGAATTAGATATTTTATTGAATCAAAAAATGGGAGCACGTTGATTGATTATATTGAAAGTAAGGAACAACAATCATTTTCATTTATCATGGGTAAGGATACCATAGCTGATATAATAACCTTGATACGCAATGCTGACATGAGTGGAAAAAGAACAGTTCAAATACCACTAACTAATATTATTGAAAACATTGTTAAAATACTTTTACGAGAGGGTTTTGTTGAAAACGTCAGAAAACATCAGGAAAACGACAAATACTTTTTAGTCTTAACTCTACGATATAGAAGAAATCGGAAAGGATCATCTAAAACGTTTTTACATTTAAAACGGATCAGTACACCCGGTCTCCGAATCTATTCTAACTATCAACGAATTCCTAGAATTTTAGGAGGTATGGGGATTGTAATTCTGTCTACTTCTAGAGGTATAATAACAGATCGAGAGGCTCGTTTAGAAAGAATCGGCGGCGAAGTTTTATGTTATATATGGTAATTTTTCGGATATTCTTATATCTGAATCCGAATTATATATTATATAAATATAAAAAACTTCTATCCATTCTTGTCGATGGAGAGAGAAAACACAGATTTCTAATATTACTCCTAATACATTAGTGAATGTGTCACGAGGATTTAATAGAAAGAAAAAATTTCATGAAGATTTCATTTTTAATTACTTAATCATTTCTGAGGGTATATTCCAGGTTCCTTTATAGAAAAAATATAATTGAAATAAGATTCTGGGCTATGTTTCCAATAAAATTTGACATAGTCTTCTTTTATATGTACTGGGAAAGTCAAAAATGTAATAAGGAAACCCTATTTTCTTCCAATAAATAGATTCGGTATTAAGTTAAGGAGTGAGAAATATGAAAATAAGAGCTTCTGTTCGTAAAATTTGTGACAAATGTCGATTGATCCGCAGGCGAGGGCGAATTATAGTAATTTGTTCCAATCCAAAACATAAACAAAGACAAGGATAATATTTTCACAAAACAAAAAAGGGCTTTCTATTTTAAAGAAAGTACCGAATGCACAAATTCAGTAAAGATTTAAATTCAAATAAAAAAATTGTGTTCTATTAATAGTTAATTCAATATTCAATCAAAAACAAATATAGTATAGAATTCAATCAAAAACAAATATAGTATAGAATTCAATCAAAAACAAATATAGTATAGAATTCAATCAAAAACAAATATAGTATAGAATTCAATCAAAAACAAATATAGTATAGATTCTATCTTAGAATCTATTCTATGTTATAAGTATTATAACAAATATTATATTATTGCTTGATATTTCAAATCTATTTTAGTAGAAATCGAATACAATTCAGATAGAAAATAGTCAAGAATCCTTTTTTGACAGGAAATGGATATATCCATATATTTCGGACTTATATTTTTTACAATAATAAAATATGGCAAAACCTATACCAAAAATTGGTTCACGTAAAAATGGACGTCTTGGTTCGCGTAAGCATCCTCGTAAAATACCAAGGGGTGTTATTTATGTTCAAGCTAGTTTAAACAATACCATTGTTACTGTTACAGATGTACGGGGTCGGGTGATTTGTTGGTCCTCTGCCGGTTCGTGTGGCTTCAAGGGTACACGAAGGGGGACACCATTTGCCGCTCAAACCACAGCAGCAAATGCTATTCGAACAGTAGCGGATCAAGGCATGCAACGAGCAGAAGTCAGGATAAAAGGTCCCGGTCTCGGAAGAGATGCAGCATTAAGAGCTATTTTTAGAAGTGGTATAAAATTAAGCTTTATACAGGATGTAACGCCTATGCCACATAATGGATGTAGGCCCCCTAAAAAAAGACGTGTGTAAAACCAAAAATAAACATTAAAGAAAGAGATTTCAAGAGAAATAAACAATTTTTGATAAAAATATATAACTATGATTGGAGAACAAGTAAAAGTATCTACTCGGACACTACAGTGGAAGTGTGTTGAATCAAGAGTAGACAGTAAGCGTCTTTATTATGGACGCTTTATTCTGTCTCCACTTATGAAAGGCCAAGCTGATACAATTGGCATTGCAATGCGAAGAATTTTGCTCGGAGAAATAGAGGGAACATGTATCACACGTGCAAAATCTGAGAAAATACCACATGAATATTCCAACATAGTTGGTATTCAAGAATCAATACATGAAATTTTAATGAATTTGAAAGAAATTGTATTGAGAAGTAATCTGTATGGAACTCGGGACGCGTCTATTTGTTTTAAAGGTCCCGGATATGTAAGAGCTCAAGACATCATTTTACCACCTTCCGTGGAAATCATTGATAATACACAACATATAGCTAACCTAACAGAACCCATTAATTTGTGTCTTGAATTACAAATTGAGAGGAATCGGGGATATCGTATAAAAACACTAAACAACATTCAAGACGGAAGTTATACTATAGATGCTGTATTCATGCCTGTTCGAAATGCAAATCATAGTATTCATTCTTATGTGAATGGGAATGAAAAACAAGAGATACTCTTTCTCGAAATATGGACAAATGGAAGTTTAACTCCTAAGGAAGCACTTTATGAAGCCTCCCGGAATTTGATTGATTTTTTTATTCCCTTTTTACACGCAGAAGAAGATAACTTAAATTTAGAAAACAATCAAGACAAAGTTACTTTACCCCTTTTTACTTTTCATGATAGATTGATTAAGGATAAACTAAGGAAAAATAACAAAGAAATAGCATTGAAGTCCATTTTTATTGACCAATTAGAATTGCCTCCCAGGATCTATAATTGTCTCAAAAAGTCCAATATACATACATTATGGGAACTTTTGAATAAGAGT